ACGGTACCGATATTTACAATCTTGACTGCTCTATTATATTGCTCAATACGTTCACGGATAATATTACTAATTTCGTCGGCTCTAATTGTTACCATGAGTATAATTTTTTTTTTTTAGTTAAAGAAAAAAAACAATGCCTACAGGAAAAGGACTAATCAGTTATTTCTGCCATCGCCTCAAACGTGTCAATATTCTCACTAATGGTACGTAAATGTAACTCCTTGTTCAAAGAACTATTCAGAGTGCCTCGAGCTCCTTTTAAAACTTGTTGGAAAACCTGTTGTCGGACTTGCTGAACCGCCCTTTGGTGGTCAAAACGAATGGTTTCATTTTTGTAATTTTCTAATTCTTCCAAAGTCTTATAAGTTGACTTAATCAAATTCAATTTTTCTCGTTCTATCTCCGAGTATCCATTCACTCGAAATTGATCTGCTTCCCTTTCGACTTTCCGTAAGCGAGCCCGGGCTTTTTCCAGCCGTTGAATGGCCCCCCCCTGCAGTTCCTCTGAATTTCGAATAGTATTCAGGATCTTCCGTTTTCGATTATCTAATAAATCACTTAATGAAAGTAGATTATCTTTCCATTCATCTCAAAACTTACATGATCCCTTCCCGAACCAAACATGAATTTTTCGATTCATTTGGCTCTCACACTCAATTACTTCAACTTTTTAAGTATGGGGGCAATTCCCATATCTTTTTTTTTAATGTAATGAGCCTATCCTCTACCTCTCTTCTCTATTCATATTCCAAGATGTCGCGACTAATCACTAATCCAAGACCAGAATATTTTGAGGACTCTTCTGACGGAACAAAACAAAAATATTGAATTGTCAGCAAAGTTGTTTCTTTTTTTCGTCAAATCCAAAGAATTCTTCTTACTTTATATTATACACAGGTCACCGATTCAGCATAAAAAGCGGTTGATTGAAATATTTCAAATATTTTGCATTCCAATAAAAGAAAAGGCTCAAATAATTTTATCGACATGAGTGTTTTATATCGAAAAAAAAACAAATTCCAATTATTCATTTTGCAAACATTTCTATTCTATATTAATATAGTAGTAGAAAGAGTACCATGCTGCGTCTGGACTTCAAACAGTTTGGTTTAGCTTTAACCATATTAATGACCCCACACTATTGGTTTGGTTGATAGAGAATCAAAGTGGATTTACCAATGAATCACGAAATGCTATGGTTCTTAAATATGATTTGAAATTGATTCAGAAGTAATTCGCGGAATCGTGCACCTTTTTCGATCTAGTTATCTAGTTATAATGAAAAAAAGTACAGCTGGTTGGATCCAGCCTATTCTTGAAATAAACAACTCGCACGCACTCCCTTTCCAAAAAAGATCAATACACCAAGGACTACACTTAGATTTATTGGATTTGTTGCTAAAATATCGGTATTAAACCCGAAACTCCCGGCAAATGACCAGCGAACCAAGGAAACGAAAGAATCGGTTATATTTTTCATATTATCTCCTCTTTTAGATAGACTAAAAAAAAATACGGAATTTGCATATTTATAGGATTAAACAAAGGGATTCGCAAATAAAAGCGCTAATGCTACAACCAGTCCATAAATTGTTAAAGCTTCCATAAAAGCCAGACTAAGCAATAAAGTACCTCGTATTTTTCCCTCCGCCTCGGGTTGTCTCGCGATACCTTCTACAGCTTGACCCGCAGCAGTACCTTGACCTACTCCAGGTCCAATAGAAGCAAGCCCGACGGCCAACCCAGCGGCAATAACAGAAGCGGCAGAAATCAGTGGATTCATGATAAGTTCCTCGCACTAAAATAAAGAAATAGTTAATGATACAATCGTCCAATGAATTATGACTTAATTATTCGATCGCTAAGATTCATCCAGTCGAAATAACTAAGAACTCGGAATTGAAGTAATAATAATATTAGTATTAAACCATAAAAGCTACTTCGATATCTCTTTTTTAGTTCCGATCCACAGGATTTTTGTGAATCCATACGACTTTTGTTCTTCCATTTCTTCTTTCCAAACTCTTTTTTAATTCTTCGTTCGTTAGTTTTCTTTATTTCATCGCTTTATTCATTCACATTCAATTCACAGGCAAAGACGAAACCGAAGAATCTCTATTTGAATCTCTATCTAAGCTCACAATAGTAGGGCGGATTAGATATATCTTTAGTTGATATATAACTATCAATATCTAATATCATATATACATGTCTTTCTTCCATAACGTAAACCAACTATTCATATCTTCATATCTTAGATTCAAGCTATTCGTATCTTAAAGTCAATCGTATTCTAGAATCATTCTTGGAACCATACACAAGAGTTGGCTTAGAGTCATTAGATCCCATATACCAAATTCTGTTCCCCTCTCCCAATCAACCCATTTTTTATGAATCTCGTTTGGCGAATCATTGCATAGAAATAAACATAAGTATTTTATTCCGGTAAGGTCATTCACTTTAATTATTTATTTATTAATATTTTCTTTCGGTCAATCGTTGAATTGAATAAAATCAACTGAAATGGGAATCATTCTAGAAAGCATCTTTCTTTTTCTTTTTTTTTAATCACACACCGTGTAAATTGTGATACGATACTATAAGAATTTTTATATTAAGAATTTTTATTCAAATAATGACTCCTTATATTTGAATTGAATGAACAAAACAATAGAACGATAATATTCATTGGCAGGAGTATGATATAATAAAGCCAAACATGAATTTTAGGAAAAAGATCTTTTTGATCTCTTTCCTTTTTTACAATTCCCCAATATCTGAATTTTTTTTCTATGACTCTTGGTCGTATATCCCGTATTTGTCTATTTCTATTTGTATATTGATGTTTCCTAAGTGGATTATCTTTAGTTACGCATACACTGCGTTATTCTAAGCTAAAAAAAAAAAGAGACTATTTCGAAAACTAGTCAATGATGGCCCTCCATAGATTCGCCTATATAAGCCGCCGCTAAAGTTGCAAAAATAAGAGCTTGAATACCGCTTGTAAATAATCCAAGGAACATCACAGGTATAGGAACCACTAAAGGTACTAAAGAAACAAGAACAACAACTACTAATTCATCAGCTAATATATTCCCGAAAAGTCGAAAGCTAAGTGATAAAGGTTTTGTGAAATCTTCTAAAATGTTAATGGGTAAAAGAATTGGAGTCGGTTGAATGTATTTACTGAAATAACCTAATCCCTTTTTAGAAAGACCTGCATAGAAATATGCTACTGACGTGAGCAAGGCTAAAGCGACGGTAGTATTGATATCATTCGTAGGTGCAGCTAACTCCCCATGGGGTAACTGTATTATTTTCCAAGGTAAAAGAGCACCGGACCAATTCGAAACAAAAATAAATAGAAACATAGTTCCAATAAAGGGAACCCATGGACCATATTCTTCTCCAATCTGAGTTTTGCTCACGTCTCGAATAAATTCAAGGACATATTCGAAGAAATTTTGACCGGCAGTCGGAATAGTTTGTGGATTCCGAACAGCTATAAGGGCTGAACCTAATAAGATAGCAATTACAACCCAAGAAGTAATAAGTACTTGGGCATGGACTTGTAAACCTCCTATTTGCCAATAGAAATGTTGGCCTACTTCCACACCGGATATATCGTATAACCCTTTTAGTGTGTTACTGGAACATGATATAACATTCATATTGCCCTCTAACAGAAATAGAACTTTAAAAAGAATTATTTTGATTCAACCCTCTCCCTTTCGACTTGTATACTTTAATTAGAATTATCCGTTTTGAATACCCGCTAATCACACAATATCCACAGTTTTTTTTAATTTCTTTTCTTTTATGCGATTCAAGAAGAGTAACCGATTCCAAAATCCAAAAATCCATGTAGTTACAAAAAAAATTGATTTATCTTATTATTAATCAAGGATTTCGTATATAGCTAGAACGACCCTCACAAATTGCAAATACAAATTTATTAAGAATTAATCGGATTGAAGCTATAGCCGTTTGCTGAAATCGAAATATCTGCGAGATCGGGGTCACAATTTGTATCGATTAAACAAATTGTTGGAATTCCAAAAGCGATACATTCTCGAAGAGCCGTATATTCTTCTTGCTGATCAACGATGATTACAATATCCGGTACCCCCGTCATATATTGAATCCCGCCCGGATACGTTTGCAAGCGTGATAATTGTCTCTTCAGGATAGCTGCATCTCTTTTTGGAAGACGGTTGAGTCTCCCCGTCTTTTGTTCCGCTCTCAAATCCCTGAACTTATGAAGTCTCGTTTCTGTAGTGGACCGATTCGTTAACATACCACCGAGCCTTTTTTTTTTATTAATAGAATATAATGACATATAATGACACCGGGTTCTTATTGCAGCTCGTGCTACTAAATCCGCTGCTTTATAACAAGCTTCTGATAAAAAACGAGCAGTTCTTGTCAGATTTGTAATATGAATACCTTTATGTTTTGCTGAGATATAAGGTGACATTCTAGGATTCCATTTCCTAGTACCATGACCAAAAGGAATTCCTGCTTCCATCATCTCTTCAAAATTGATATTCCACTATCTTCTTGCCATTTCTCCCCATACTTCCTCTTTTTTTTTATCAAAAAAAGATTTGATAAAAAAAAGAGACGAGGTGCCCTGAAATAAATAATTGTTCCAATGGAACCTTCTCTTCTACCAGAGATTGGCCATTGATACACAATCCAGGCCATTCATTACTTTCTATTCGTTATTATCTTTCTTTTCTTACTATTAAGAAATCAAAGGATCAAAAATAGTTAAGAGAATCCGCTCCTTAGGACTCATTAAATCTTCTAAATGATTGTTCTGATGTATCATGTAAAGTCTTTGAAATGCAAAAGTCTAATAATTCTCTGTGGTGTAAGAAAATATCTATCATCCCCCCCCCGAATAAATTCTTTTTTTTTGTTTTCAAAAGAATATTGTTATGCTGCCGTGAACAGTGCACTAATGCTTTGAATCCGGTACCAACGGGTATCATCCCCCCTAGAACAACGTTCTCTTTCAGGCCTTTCAACCAGTCGATACGACCCCGGAGAGCTGCTTTTGCTAAAACCCGAGCGGTTTCTTGAAAACTTGCTTCAGATATAAAACTTTGAGTATTCAGAGATGCTCTCGTTATTCCCAATAATATAGCTCGATAACAGATCGCTTCTTCCAAAGCACGCCCCGTTCGCTCCGCTCGTAACAATCCAATAAGTTCGCCGGGTAAAAAAATATTAGACATTCCATCTTCTGAAACCAACACTTTTGATGTTATTTGACGTACAATAATTTCGATATGTCTATTATGGATTTTGACCCCCTGGGATCGATAAACCTTTTGGATCTTATTAACCAAAGAGATACGACTTTGCACTATAGTTAGCTCAGCACCAATTAAGAATCCCCAAGGAATCCCAAGAATTCTTGTTATACGCGCGTTCCAACCCTCAACTCTTTTTTCTAGGTTCATCGATATTGAATCAATCGAACGCACTTCTAACACTTGTTCTACTTTTGGAAGACCCTGCGTTATATCACCAGATCTTGATTTTTCATATATAAATGTAATTAATGTATCTCCTTCATAAAGGATTTCTCCATAATGCCCATGAACAGTTGCTCCTGGAGTAGCCAAATAAGGCTTAGCTGATCTTATTACTACAGAGCCAGCTTGAACAATTAAAACTTGACCTGATTTGAGGTGTGGTCCATTTGTGGCTATACATATATTTTCACAAATAAACTGCCCAAGACTCATTATTGTGGACATTTCCTCACAATAATTATGATGGATAAAATCCCAATTCAAATTAAATGGATTCAAAACAATCTTACTGTCTGGATCAGGATTATAAATTCTCTCGTTTTCATCCATTAAATAAAATTTACGTACTTGAAAAGTCTGTTTTAAATTATCAAGTTTCAAATAGTTAGTTACCGAAATCGGATTATAAGGTATTAAATAGTAAAATGAATAAAAATTCGCAATTGGAAGGACTGTTCCTAAGGGTCCCAACGAATTCCTAATTGGAATTAGAGGATCTTTTTGAATGTGAATTGATTGCTTTATCACATTATGATATTTGATATCGTTGAATGGACCCATTCGAAAACAATTAGATGATGACAAAATTATCAAAGATTGGCATTCCTTATTTCTATTCAACAAGGTATGAATAGTTCCTTGATTTTGTCTAAGTGATTGTTGAACCCTTGCCTTGAAATAAATGGAGTAAAAAGGATTTCTATTGGTGCGATCTGGACCATTATCAGAGATCCATTCTGGACTTGACGGAGCATTCCTTTTTCTGATATACAAAATATGGGATTGCACTAAGTCGATTCTTAGGAAATCTCGAATCATACCATTTGTACTTACTTCAACAAAGGAAGCACAGACCTCTTCGACGGAAGAACTTTTTTTGTCTTGGTCCCAATTCAAGACTAAACAAGTTCGAACTAATTGAATACTTGTGTCAGAAATACCCCGAAAGGGTTTGCCCTTTCCATAAAGGATATAATTGACAACTCGAAGGTGCATATTATCCTTTTCCCGCAGCAGATCCTGGGGGAAGAGTGTTGCTAAATTGATACCGTTCGCTATTTCATATGTGACTACGGGTCGAACCAAAACAAAATGCTTTTTCTTGGTAGGTGTGATCCGTTGGACATAGATCCATTTTTTCAATTTTTTTGATTCCCGGGTGGATTCCTTAAGTTCTTTTTTTCCCGTTTCCGGCGGTATCAAGATGCCACTGTGTCGGGATATCTTATCCGTTTCCCCAGGAAAATGGATATCCCCAGAAAAAATTTTGAGTTCAATCTTTTTTTTTTTTTTCTCCACTCGGACCAATCCGCCCACTTGGCTTCTTCTATTTAAAGCGATTCGGGTATCTACTCCAATGATACTATTATTCCGTACCATTACGTAAGAAGATTCGGGTAAAATATGCACTTCCTCGGGAATGAAAAAAAAGCGATCAATTTTCATTTGCAATTTTGGCTTAATTTTTTTGACTCCTCGATACTCAATCAAGCCCTCTTTTTTGACGATTGAATGCGCCCCTATAGTCCCATATTTAGTAATTCCTGAATTCTTTCTTCTGTATCGAGGATCATCAAAATAAGCAAGAATACCATTTTTACGGAAAATGCCCTTTATGGGTATTTCAATCGAGATACCTGAATGGGGCATTAGTTCTTTCTCTTGTTCTTGAATGGATTGGAACGGAATGAAAAATTGATTTCTTCGCCTTTTTGCCAATAAATCAGAATTCTTGTGGAGAATTGCAGGATGTATGAGATTACAATGACCAATACCTATGATTCGATTAAATCCCGAATAATCAAAAATATCATCTTCTTTTTTATCAGAAAAATCGGACCTAACTAATTGGTGTCTCACTTGATCACTATTCACTGAGAGGCTAGAAATATATCTTCGTTCGACAGAATGAGAATGGATGTTCAGTTGATCTTGATCCTTGTGGAGTGAAAAA